AACCCGCAATGAAAAGGGAAGGTATAGTAATGCTATGAATGACCCAGTATCGAATACTGGTAATAATATCAGCAAAAGAACGTTCTCCTGTGCTTCCAGACATGCCGAGCTCCACGTATTCTTGTACAGTCAAAAAGGGGATCGATTCCGTAAAAGATGAGATCAGTAAATGGGAATTCACTGAAATTGAATCTTTGTGAGATCGTCAATAGGGTACCAAGGGTGTCTTTAGAGTATACCGAATCAGTATAGCTATCCTTCTTCTGACACAGCAACGCAATTTCACAATTAGTATCTAAATGGAGTGCTAGAGACTTTCTTTTTTCTTTTATTGTTGCCTGTCGATGTAGTATTCTATACTATTCAATAAAAAAATTTTCAAATTCCTGTAGTAGTATAAGGGTTCTCTCCATTATCGGCTTCGGATTAGAAACTGAAGATCAGATAAAATGTGAATACAACGGGTTGCTTTCAAATAATTCGCGAGTGGGATTATCATATTCCATTCCCCTACACCTACAATTCAATTAGATCCAAAATATAAAAATATTCTTTCTTTTTGTGTTTGTAGAAGATGTTTTTTGTTGGAACCCCCCCCCCCCCTTTTTTTTTCATTTTTAAGGAATTGGTTAGTTGTCCAGTAAGAAGTAAGACTAGCCGATAGTCTTCGACGAAAGAAAGAGAACAAAGAAGAAAATAATCAATATTCGCGATGCACGCATTGTTGTATTAGAACCAAAAGGCAGTTCTTGATCGAATTATAATTATAAAAGGGCGGGGGGCTCTCTAATTTAAGATATGTAAAGAAAAAATGTATAAGTTTCGCACGATTAGATCATGCGAAACTCTTTTTCTTCTCATTAGAGATATTATGAGAATGAACCTACTACTGAATCTAATGAGGTCAAATCAAATTAAAGTAAAAAAGAAAAGGGAAAGTAATAAAGTAAAAGTAAAAAAAAGGGAGATTCTAGTATAATATAAGGTCATTCTTTGTTCGAAAATACACAATGTATTCGATACAATAATAAAAAAAAAGATCAAAATCAAAATAGAAATGATTTTCCAATTTTAAAGCGATTCAATTTCATTTTTTGAATGAAGTTACACAACAGAGTTTTTTATTATTTCTAATTTTGATTATTAATTATATAATATTAGTATAAGAATATTAGTTTTTAAGATGAATCTGTTGATTGGGAATTAGGGGATGCTCAGATATCACAGATGATGAATTGATTTCTTACCTATGTCACTCCCATTTTTTTTTATTACTGTTTAGAAGGATTGATGAATCAAAAACTTTCAATTGAAAGAATAAGTGAAATTGGTCTTTTTGCTTATTCTTGTTTGTATCTTTCAAAAATTTGAATTTAGGGAAGTGCTTTCTAAACATATGTATAAAAAGACCATATTTCATTTAGCCTCTTTATGCTTACTATAACTAGTTATTTCGGTTTTCTACTAGCGGTTTTAACTATAACCTCAGCTCTATTTATCGGGTTGAACAAGATACGACTTATTTGAAATTAATTGAACAAACGATTCATAAAAAAACGAAATCTTTCTGTGTTATTCCATATATTCTATAGTTTCTTAAGTTTCTTACCGTGTCAATTTCCAATTTTTGGTCATTGAGATTCATGGGCAATATGAATTAATAGTTAAGAATAGATATTACCTCTCCTTTTCCTCTTTCAAACAAATTGAAATGATTGAAGTTTTTCTATTTGGAATTGTCTTAGGTCTAATTCCTATTACTTTGGCTGGATTATTTGTAACCGCATATTTACAATACAGACGCGGTGATCAGTTGGACCTTTAATTAATTAATAGCTCTTTTTTTGATTGACCCCTACTTGCTTTATTAATTTTAATACATAGGGCAGGGGTCAAATTGAAATTGCTGTTCAATTATTTCATTTCAGTGTAATTTTCGACCTAAGAATAACAAGAATGGGATCACGCTCTGTAGGATTTGAACCTACGACATCGGGTTTTGGAGACCCGCGTTCTACCGAACTGAACTAAGAGCGCTTTATTATCACACTAAATATTTTGTAAGTAACCCTAATATATTATATTTTTGCATGCGTATCCTATTCTATAGTAGAATAGAGTCAAATGAAAGATTGATCATGTTATGGATGCCCAATTTAATCGATTTCAATTGGTCCCTCGTTACGATTCCTGCTCATAAGATAAGTAATAGAATAGGTAGGGATGACAGGATTTGAACCCGTGACATTTTGTACCCAAAACAAACGCGCTACCAAGCTGCGCTACATCCCTTTCAATTGGGTTACAGTGTCATTGTAGAGAATACCCGTATTGTTTTCCACATCTTTATTTACTCCATTTCTATACAAAAATTATCTTGTCATTTCTTCTTTTTGATCTCATATCATAGAACATATAATTAATTATTAATTAATTATAATAAACTACTTATATGCGTTACGTATAATGAAACCCGCTGTAAAAAAAATGAATATTTTGGGGAAACGCTGGTACAGAAAAGGGCACGTTTTTTTTAAGAAAAGGAATATTCTACTGAATCGTTGTACATTTCAATTTGAATTAGGGATTCCGCGGACAAATACAAGCGATCATTAACTCCATATATGTCTGATCATATATGTATTACAAATTCCAATAAAGAAGGAGGATTTCAAATAAAATGCGAGATCTAAAAACATATCTCTCCGTGGCGCCGGTAGTAAGTACTATATGGTTCGGGTTTTTAGCAGGTCTATTGATAGAGATCAATCGTTTATTTCCGGATGCGCTGATATTCCCCTTTTTTTCATTCTAGTTAGTAACATGGGAAGTGGTGAAGAAGATTAGGGATTTAATAAAATCTCTGTGACTAATCCCTCCCCTTCCCATCTTTTAATTTTAGAATTTTTAAAATTTGAATAAGTTCGAAAAGAGAAAGAATAAAAGTGGATTCAAATTCAGTGAAACTCGGAACTCGGGCCTCAGGCCCGAGGCTCGAATTAAAATAAAATTTTTCATTTAAATTATTTAAATGAAAATAATTAAAAAGAGAATGAGAACGGAAATGGAAATTGATGGATAGGTCAACAATATCATACAAAATACTTAAATGAAAGACGAAACGCTATATTGGGATTAGAAATGTAGTTAGAAATCATTGTATTACTTATTATTACTATCTTGATTGCAACGAAATTTTTCATAATTTTATTTCGAGTTAGCAACTTCTATTTTTTTTTTCGTTCCTTTTTTCTCTTTGGATCGCAAAATAGAATAGTTGAGTGAATCAAAAATACAAAGGGGGTTCATGGCCAAGGGGAAAGATGTTCGAGTAACAGTTATTTTGGAATGTACCAATTGTGCTGTTCGAAATGATGCTAATAAGGAATCAAAGAGGGTTGTTATTTCCAGATATATTACTCAAAAGAATCGACACAATACGCCTAGTCGATTGGAATTGAGAAAATTCTGTCCCTTTTGTTACAAATATACAATTCATGGGGAGATAAAGAAATAGATGGAACCGATTACACATATGTATTGTATGTCATCCTTCCAAGGAAGATGAAAAATGTCATATACCATATATTATATATAACATATATTTAAAGATAAACAAACCAAAAAGAAATCCCCGACAAAATTAGGATTTTCGGGATAAGGAATAAACAAATCATGGATAAATCCAAGCGACTCTATTTTAAATCCAAGCGATCTTTTCGTAGGCGTTTGCCCCCGGTTGGGTCGGGGGATCGAATTGATTATAGAAACATGAGTTTAATTAGTCGATTTATTAGTGAACAAGGAAAGATATTATCTAGACGGGTGAATAGATTAAACTTAAAACAACAACGATTAATTACTATTGCTATCAAGCAAGCTCGTATTTTATCTTTGTTACCCTTTCTTAATAATGAGAAACAATTTGAAAGAGGTGAGTCGGCTGCTAGAACTGCGGGTCTTAGAATCAAAAAGGGGGATAGGCTTACTCTTCACTTGAATCAAAATTCCAATACGAACTCAAAGGCGGATTGATGTTTTGTTCGAAAAATTCGCGAATTAAGATGTGAGTGTCGTGTCATAAGAAAAAAAGTATCGGGGAAAAAGAATAAATCTTTTTTTATTGAACGTCTTGTTTGTTCATTTTGACGACTTTATCATATTATTTGATTATATTTTATCATACTAATTTCTATTCTACCTTCCCGGAGTTAATTTTACAGCGCACTCCATTAAAATTTAAAACATTCCTATGGAGTCCTTCCAATCTACTTATTTTATAATCTCAGTGGAAATCATAGAAAGACAATTTCTATTTAATATAGCTATTTGCGCAAGTATTTTACGATTAAGAAGCAACTGCTTCTTGTACAGATTGTGTATGATAATATTATAACTATAGTATACTAAATTCCCTCGAATTGCTGCATTTATCCGAGTGATCCACAAACGGCGAAAATATCTCTTTTGCCTACCTCTATCCCGATAAGCCGAAAACAAAGCTCTTATTTTCTGTTGAGTAATAGTTCGAGTAAGTCTTGAATGAGCCCCTCGAAAGCTTGATGCAAATAAACGAATTTTTGTTCTACGTCTCCGAGCTATACATCCTCGTTTAATTCTGGTCATTGAATAAATGAAACTTTGATAAATAACTAATTGATTTCTTTTCTTTCAGTTATTCCCTTCCCCTTTACTAGTTTGTTAATAACAAAACGGATCCTTCCAATGTATAAAATAAAAACTCCAACGGCTTTTGCTACTATAACCTTCCCGCCCACGATTTTTTCTTTTTTTTTATAGGCATTTTACCTCGAAATAAGAAATAATATTGATACTAGATATTAAAAAAAGCATATTAATATTAAATAAAAACAAAAAGTAGTAAATATAAAATAGAAATGAATAAAAAAAAAAAATAGTGGGTTCCATCGTTTCTATGGTTACTTCTTAAACGGCGAGATCCCTTCTATACACCGGAGCCCCTTCTTTTCTTTCATTTAATCAATGCTATTGTTAACTTGTACAGTTCACACTTTTTGGCTCTACCCATGAATTATTCAGTAATCCGTCTTTCACAACGAGATCCACTTATACAGTAACGGTATTTAATTATGAAGATTAACTGTGTAGCTGACCCTCTTAGTCCGTTGTTGAAAGAGTAAGGGCGTAATCTTTCTTGCCTTTAAATGGGATTCCCCCCGCTTAATGGATAAACATTTGCTACCAATGGGAAATTCTTTCTCATCTTAAATTGAAAATGGAGACAATTGGATTTACACCACTAGAAACCATAAATTTTGATACACAATAGAAGGGTATGATAGATACTTTTTAGATAGTGAATGGGGTTCTTCCGTTTTATTTTATCTTATTTACTGTTACTGATCACTGATACTGGAAAAATGGGTTCTTTTCTTTTGCCCCAGTCCATGCTCTGAACGAGTCACACATACACCCTAGTACATGTTCCTCGTCGCTGAGGGCATCCCCCAAGGGCGGGGGATTTCGTAACATTTCTGATTGGCTTTCTCGTCTTTCTAATAAGTTGTTTAATAGTTGGCATGTTGACTCGTATACATAATGAGCTGGTTTAGATCGATCCTAACCGGCCGATTAGGAATTACTTCTATAGTAATAAATTAATTAATAGAATACTCTATCAAACCCAGTAAGAAGATAAAATTTCAAATGGCGTATTTGTATTTGCGCGAAATCCCTGTTATTTTTTATTCTACCCCTACATGATCAACAATTCCATGAGCTTGGGCTTCTGTTGCTGACATAAAAACATCTCTTTCCATGTCTTCGGATACAACCCATAGAGGTGTGCCTGTTCTTTGTACATAAACCCTTGTAATGGTTTCGCGCAGCTTCATCATTTCTTCCGCTTCCAGGATAAATTCTCCTGCGGGTGCCTCATAAAAAGAACTAGCAGGTTGATGGATCATTACCCTGATTATATAACCTAATAAATGGTTCTTCTATCTCGAAGAGAAATCAAAGAGAATAAATTAAATAACGAGTAATGATATGAAAACCAAAAGATAGAATTGAACAACCGTACAGGCATCTTTTGCGCATTGCATACGGCTATACAATGGAATTTACTTTATAACCTCCATTCCATTGAAGAAGTATAAAATCAAATTCAAATATTCAAATATAGGGCCTATCAGACCCCGATCGGTAAATAATCCAATAACCATCCTTCATTTTATTTTGGAGTAGTTAAAACATACTATGATGGTTCCGTTGCTTTATATATTTATTTAGTCTGTTATTAAGCAATCCCAAAGTTTCTTTTTTTTGTATTCTTTCCTAAGATAAATATTGTTATTATCCCTCTGGTGTGAAAACAAAAAAGTTTGTGACGCTGCAATAGGCTTCCGATAAATCAGATAAAATCGGAAATGCCCTTTATCTCATACTATTCGTTCGATATATAATCTAATGATTGATTTTTGAAAAAAAAAACAAAAATAAAAAAAAAAAGGGTTTCTCATATCGAATTCAAAATGCCATGCTATTATTACTTAATAGTCATATTTCATATGGCGAAGGCATAGTCTTCTTTTTTCTCTCAAATACAAAACTCATTGGCGCCGAGCATGAGGGAATGCTAGACGTTTGGTAATTTCTCCTCCGACCAGAAGAAAAGATCCTATTGAAGCGGCCAATCCCATGCATATTGTCTGTACATCTGGTTGTACAAATTGCATAGTATCATAAATAGCTACTCCGGGTATTACCCACCCCCCGGGAGAGTTTATAAACAAATACAGATCTTTGCTATCATCCTCTAGACTGAGATATACCATAAGACCAATAATTTGATTCGAGAGATCGCTATCAACCTCTTGGCCTAAAAAAAGTAATCTTGCTCGATAAAGTCGGTTGATTAGGATATAATTGTATCCTTAGGAACCGTACGCGCACCTTTTGATGCATACGGTTTACCAAAAATCGCGCAAAAAAAAAGAATCAATGTGTAGATTGCAGCCCTCATTCTTTTTTATTTTCATAGGGGGCTCTTTCTAACTTCTAACAAAGGGCTTTTTTTCTTCCATTTTTCAAGAAGGATTTGTTTTGGCCTGTTTACTTTACCTATATATATAAATAAAATATATATATAAATAATTTACTAAACTTATCGAATGAACTTCTCATTGATGTATTGTTTCATCGAGATCGAATCCAAATAACGATGCCATTTTCTTGTTCCTGAATGGGCTTTTTCAATTTTTTTAGGTTTATGCTCTACTCCGAGTAAAGATAGGCCCGATTTTTATTTGCACATATAGGGCAAATGTCCCAATACCACGTCTTTTTGCTATGGCTTTTTTTAGTTTTCAATTTCATTTATTTCATGTCTTCCACTAAATATTCAATGTATTCATTATATTACTCGATTGATTAAACAGTTTGAGATCGCTCCTGTTTATAAATAGAATATTATAAAAGTAGTAATCTTAGATATATTACCAATTGGGTTTTTTCTAAACGGAGCCTGGATACTTCATTTTTTTGGTCCAGTCGAGCCAACCATAAATTATTCTAATTGATAATATTAATCTGATACCCCTACAAAAAATAAATAGGATTAAATTGTATTTCACGCTCCAAACTTTTGATAATTCAATCAATCTTTTTTGGGCGAAAGAGGGGATATCTCGATCAGGGGAGAGAATGGGGAAATTCCATGTGACCCAATATATCTGACAAGTCGCACTATATGTCAACCCACGATGCATCTTCCTCTCCAGGACTTCGAAAAGGTACTTTTGGAACACCAATAGGCATAAAATGAAAGAAAAAAATTAAGTACTATATCTTACTTTGATGTGGAAGCGTAACAACGGGTTTATTGTCTTAATAAGATTAGCCTTTATCATAGTTTATCCATAAATTGAATAAGTTCATAACAATAACATAAAAAAAGAAAACCGAATGATTATGACTAAAGGAAAATTTTTACGAAACGAATGGGTCTTTGGAATGATATGAACAAATGGGTATGTCTTCACTCAGAGAAAATTAAAGTGGGATCAATCCCCTCTACCATTGCGTATTGGTACTTATCGGGTATAGAATAGATCTGCTTATTTTTGTTCCTACAAATGGAATTCGTCTATTATTACTATCTATTATTATTACTAAAAGAATAGAACAAATATTAATTCTTTCCTCGAGAAAATCTACCGAAAGAGTGGGTCCGGAGCATAGTTTTTTTACTTTTTACAATGCAATAAAGTTACATAGTGTCTATTATTCGTTGATTAAAGGGGTATTTCCATGGGTTTGCCTTGGTATCGTGTTCATACCGTCGTATTGAATGATCCGGGTCGTTTGATTTCTGTTCATATAATGCATACAGCTCTAGTTGCTGGTTGGGCCGGTTCGATGGCTCTATACGAACTAGCGGTTTTTGATCCCTCTGACCCCGTTCTTGATCCAATGTGGAGACAGGGTATGTTTGTTATACCCTTCATGACTCGTTTAGGAATAACCAATTCATGGGGCGGTTGGAGTATCACAGGAAGTACTATAACGAATCCGGGTATTTGGAGTTACGAAGGTGTGGCCGGGGCACATATTGTGTTTTCCGGCTTATGCTTTTTGGCAGCTATTTGGCATTGGGTGTACTGGGATCTAGAAATATTTTCTGATGAACGTACAGGAAAACCTTCTTTAGATTTACCTAAGATTTTTGGAATTCATTTATTTCTTTCAGGGTTGGCTTGTTTTGGGTTTGGCGCATTTCATGTAACGGGGTTGTATGGTCCTGGAATATGGGTGTCCGATCCTTATGGACTAACCGGAAGGGTACAATCTGTAAATCCAGCGTGGGGTGTGGAAGGTTTTGATCCTTTTGTTCCGGGAGGAATAGCCTCTCATCATATTGCAGCAGGGACATTGGGCATATTAGCCGGCCTATTCCATCTTAGTGTCCGTCCGCCCCAACGTCTATACAAAGGATTACGCATGGGAAATATTGAAACCGTCCTTTCCAGCAGTATCGCTGCTGTCTTTTTTGCCGCTTTTGTTGTTGCTGGAACTATGTGGTATGGTTCAGCAACTACCCCGATTGAATTATTTGGTCCCACTCGTTATCAATGGGATCAGGGATACTTCCAGCAAGAAATATATCGAAGAGTTAGCGCTGGGATAGCCGAAAATCAAAGTTTATCAGAGGCTTGGTCTAAAATTCCTGAAAAATTGGCTTTTTATGATTACATCGGTAATAATCCGGCAAAGGGGGGATTATTCAGAGCGGGCTCAATGGACAACGGGGATGGAATAGCTGTTGGGTGGTTAGGACACCCTATCTTTAGAGATAAGGAAGGGCGTGAACTTTTTGTACGTCGTATGCCCACTTTTTTTGAAACATTTCCGGTTGTTTTGGTAGACGGAGACGGTATTGTTAGAGCCGATGTTCCGTTTCGAAGGGCAGAGTCGAAGTATAGTGTCGAACAAGTAGGTGTAACTGTGGAGTTCTATGGTGGCGAACTGAATGGAGTCAGTTATAGTGATCCTGCTACTGTGAAAAAATATGCTCGACGCGCTCAATTGGGCGAAATTTTTGAATTAGATCGTGCTACTTTGAAATCCGATGGTGTTTTTCGTAGCAGTCCAAGGGGTTGGTTTACTTTTGGCCATGCTTCATTTGCTCTGCTCTTCTTCTTCGGGCATATTTGGCATGGCGCTAGAACCTTGTTCCGAGATGTTTTTGCCGGTATTGACCCAGATTTGGATGCTCAAGTAGAATTTGGAACATTCCAAAAACTTGGGGATCCTACTACAAGACGACAAGCAGTCTGATACAAGATTGATTTCTTACTTTTATTTTTGTGATTTAATAACATAGACAGGGAGCCGGATAAATCTTGATTTGAATCGCTGCCTTTGCCCTTTCTTTGACTCTTTCTCTTTAGTTATCCGGGAGACGACCCAAAATAAACAGGCATGGAAGCTATAATTGTAAACCACAATCGAATCTATGGAAGCATTGGTTTATACATTCCTCTTAGTCTCGACTCTGGGAATAATATTTTTCGCCATCTTTTTTCGGGAACCACCTAAAGTTCCAACTAAAAAGATGAAATGATTTTTTATTATCTCGATTGAAGTAATGAGCCTCCCAATATTGGGAGGCTCATTACTTCAACTAGTCTCCGTGTTCCTCGAATGGATCTCTTAGTTGTTGAGAGGGTTGCCCAAAAGCAGTATATAAGGCGTACCCAGTAAAACTTACAAGTAAACCAGATATAGAGATGGCAACTAAGGTTGCTGTTTCCATTATTATATAATTTTAAGACCACAATGGATCTATGCTAAGATCATTTATTTACAATATAATGGTATACAAAGTCAACGGCTCTCACTGAATACAAAATAGGATTTATGGCTACACAAACCGTTGAGAATAGTTCTAGATCTGGTCCAAGACGAACCATTGTAGGGGATTTATTGAAACCACTGAATTCGGAATATGGTAAAGTAGCTCCAGGTTGGGGAACTACTCCTTTGATGGGTATTGCAATGGCTCTATTTGCGATATTCCTATCTATTATTTTGGAGATTTATAATTCTTCCATTTTACTGGATGGAATTTCAATGAATTAGATTCACAAGAACTACTAAATCGCTTTTCACTACAAAGTGAATCATTTAGGTCGTTTTTAGCCCATTCTATTTTTGGGTAGTTCGACCGTGGAATTTCTTTGTTTCTGTATTTCCGGAATATGAGTGTGTGACTTGTTATAATTGATCCTATGGATACTACAGAGAGTGGTTCTGTCATCTTGATACAGATGGTTTTACCTCGTCGGATATTCATTCTAGTATCCGGAACGCGCGGAATATAGGAAATAGATTACAAACTATTCTAACTATGATTCATATTTTATATTAAGACCTCGCGGGCCGGACTCCAAAAAAAAGAGTTAACCCCCAAATAGTTAAAAAAGGGGGTTAGAAGTGATAAATCGACAGATTTTTATTCTTTTTCCCGTTTATGCTTATTTTAATTAAGGGACAAACCTTTCTTTAAATTTTTATTCAGTATATCTATTCATTGAATAAGTGATGATCCAACGATTCTTATTCAGGGAATTTTTGGACTTAGTTTGAAGGTTTTCTTGAATCATCGTGGTTGTAGTATGAATCTGAGGTTTTAATCGATTCATAGGGTCTTAACAAGAGAATTCCTATCAATAATAAAGAAAACAGAAGTAAAACCGCGTTACACACAAATAAGAATAACAAATAAAAGAAAAAAAAAATAGGTAAATAGAGGATTCAAGAGGCCTGTAACAATCAACATAAAGACGAATGAGCCAACTTGATATTTTTTAGCATTATAACCACAAAGAAGAGCTTTCAGATTTTTATTCTTTCGTATCTTTAGAGAAAAAGAAAGAGTGAATCATAGGAGGAAAGATAAATAAGTTTCAAACTTTTTATTACACATATCCATTCTAGCCAGTATTTGGGTGGTTTTTGTTTGAGCCGTACGAAATGAAATTCTCATATACGGTTCTCAGAGGGGGAGTTCCCTGGATTTACCTATCTCAATAAAGTATATGATTGGTTCGAAGAACGTCTTGAGATTCAGGCGATTGCAGATGATATAACTAGTAAATATGTCCCTCCCCATGTGAACATATTTTATTGTTTAGGCGGAATTACACTTACTTGTTTTTTAGTACAAGTAGCTACGGGATTTGCTATGACTTTTTACTATCGCCCAACGGTTACTGAGGCTTTTGCTTCCGTTCAATATATAATGACTGAAGCTAACTTTGGTTGGTTAATCCGATCAGTTCATCGATGGTCCGCAAGTATGATGGTGCTAATGATGATCCTGCACGTATTTCGTGTGTATCTCACCGGTGGCTTTAAAAAACCTCGTGAATTGACTTGGGTTACAGGTGTAGTTTTAGCTGTATTGACCGCATCTTTTGGCGTGACTGGTTATTCCTTACCCCGGGACCAAATTGGTTATTGGGCAGTCAAAATTGTAACAGGCGTACCGGAAGCTATTCCTGTAATAGGATCGCCTTTGGTAGAGTTATTGCGCGGAAGTGCTAGTGTAGGCCAATCCACCCTGACTCGTTTTTATAGTTTACACACTTTTGTATTACCTCTACTTACTGCCGTATTTATGTTAATGCACTTCCCAATGATACGTAAGCAAGGCATCTCTGGTCCTTTATAGAGAAGAAATAGTATTATAGATCATAGATATTTGTAATCAGTCATTTATCACTTCACTCAGGGTAGGAACAATAGGATTTCATTGCTATAAATATGGATTATTGAAAAGAATAAAACATGTATTTGGATCTTTTCCTTCAACCCCGCAAAATTGTATTATTTATTTGACACTAATGGTTGAAGTGAATTTTCTGAAGATAAAATGGATTATGGGAGTGTGTGGCTTGAACTATTGATTAGTCCGTGCAGATATATGCCTATCTGCCACATTTGTTTGAATTCAC